AATATGGCTTTCAGCGGCAACCGGGGCGGCGTTGAAAACTGAAGAAAAATCTAAAGACCCAAATTCCTCCCAAATAGCAAACATCGCTAAAACTAACCCAATGTCCCCCACTCTATTGACCAACATGGCTTTTATGGCCGCCTTATTGGCCTCAATTCTGGTCAATCAAAAATTTATTAATAAATAAGAGCATAGCCCCACCCCTTCCCAACCAATAAATAGTTGTGGGTAATTGTCACTAGTCACTAATAAGATCATAAAAAATGTAAATAATGACAAATATGACATAAATCGGGGAAGATGGGGGTCGCCGTCCATGTATGCGGTAGAAAAAATATGAACTAAAGTGGATACTCCTGTAACCACGATCAACATCGTGGCAGTAACACTATCAAATTGTAAGCCAAAATAGGTGGTCAATAAATCTGAGTCGAGCCACCTCCATAGTTTTATGTATGTTGTAGAAGAATTTAAAGTGGTTTCATAAAATATCAAGGCAGACCAGGACAAACTTAAAATTAAACAGGCCGAAGTAAAAATTCCAGCACCTTTTTCTCCTATTTTCCTACCAAAAAACCCTGATGTTAAGGCCCCCAAAAGGGGGGCCAATATAACTAAAAGATACATAGACCTTTGGTCATCCTTGCTAGCAAGGCCTGCCTTATAGGCAAGCCTTGAGCCACAGGCTGCTCTAGAAAGCCTTGGTTATAATCGAAAGATTGCAACCTTAGTAGAAGGTGGGGTCCAGTAGGACCCTACCCTCACCCCCTTAGCATACCCCCTGTAAAGGTCTTGAACAGGTCTTCCCCCAGAGGGCCTAGCCTCGCTAGGGGGGAACGGGTGGTGGTTCCCTTGATCCCCGATAGGCCTTGCGACCGTGGGTTACGCTAGTCTTAAACTGGATTTATCCCAGCTATGCTGGCCTCCATAGTGATGGAGGGGTTTTAGCCCCCCTATAATGGGCCCAAACATTTCGATATGACTTTCCCACTTTAGAAGCGGTCAGTGATTAGCTGAAAGACCCCTCGCCCCCCCCGGGAGGGGGAGGGGTTGAGGTCAATGGGTTGATCGTAACTTATACCAAATAAGAGGATCACTAATCCTTCGGTCCTTTCGTACTAGAAGATAGTTATATCGATGTTTCTTCAATTTGTAGATAGAAACCAAGCTGTGTTACCACGCTTTTAACTCAAATCATGTACGGCTTTAATGGACGAACAGACCAACCCTTGGGAGCGGCTGCACCCCAGGATGCCGCAATTCAACATCGAGGTCGCAAACATCGTCGTCGATGTGAACTCTCTAACGATATTACGCTGTTATCCCCGTGGTAACTTTTATTCGTTGATCGTTAACTATTCCACTCTAAATTAACGGGTCACTATGGCCCACCCCCACCGCCGCCCGGCCTAGCTGATCCAAAAGGCAGCTAGGGCAGGCGGGCTTGGGGGTGTCTGCTCGGGGTGTCCCCCTCGCAGTCAGGCTTCAGTCATTAATTACGCACCTTAAGCGCACCTTCGTTACTCTCTAAAAGGCGGTCGCCCCAACCAAACTGTCCTACTTACATTGTCCCCCCCCCCCAAGGGGGGGGGTTAGCCCCTTTGACATGGGGGAGTGGTGTTTCATCTGCCCCGACGGGGGGGCTGCCACATAGTCTAAGCCGCCCATTTAAATTCGGCCTCTTAGAGGCCGGGGCCGTGTAAGTGCCCCAGTAAAGCTCAACGGGGTCTTTTCGTCTAACAAATTGGACGTAGCATCTTCACTACGAATTCAATTTCACTGGGAATTTCCTTAAGACAGTGGGGCCTTCGTGGCGCCATTCATACTGGCCAACAATTAATTGGCTATTGATTACGCTACATTATCACGGTCAGTGTTACCGCGGCCATTCAATTGTCCTTACGAGGTCGACTTTTATCAACCGCTTTTAGATACAACCATTGGGCAGGCCTCACCCTCCATACTTCTATTTTCATATTGGCCGAGGGCTATGTTTTTGGTAAACAGTCGAGGCCCGTGTTCCAATATATGCCCTGGTGGGCCATTGGGATTTTGCCGAGTTCCTTAAGGAAATTTATCCCCTCACTATCCCCCACTTTAGTTAGTTTAGTACAGTGCGGCGCCGAAAGATGGCAAAGCATCTATGGGAGATGGTTACCACCTTCGATTTACCGATGCCCATTGGGCAAGAGGGGCGGCGTCTTTGATTCGCCGCCCCTTTGGCTCTTGAATAATTCTTTCCTGGCACTTTGTGCGTCTATTACTCATGGCCCCCCATTAACGCAACCTTTGGGGCTGCAATTTTAGGGGCTGTTTAACCCCATAACTAATATGGGAAACCAGGGGGGGAGTGATCCTATGATTTTTTACTCATGTCCACATTATCACTTCTGATGCCGTGTGGGGCTCTCACTGAACAATTAACAGTACGTTCTGCTACCGGACAAACATAACGAAGAGCGGGGGTTCAAGTCTTCGAAGAAGGCCTCGCAACCGCCACCTTGTTATTTCGCCCCCAGAGTTTCAGTTCAACTTTAGCCACCATAATTTTAGAGATAAAAGAATTTCTTGAGTGAACTGCTACGTCATCTCTCAAAGGTGGCTGGCTCCAAGCCTACTTCTCCATTGTCTAAACTCAATATCTCTTTTACACTAAATCGGGGGGGGGTTAAAGACCCCCCGCCCTTTTTATTAATGACTTTAACTTCTGGTTAGGGCTTCTCCCCTTTAGACCGTCGACCTTATCGCCCACAGTCTGTCTGTCCCACTCTGGCTTTTTTTCTTCATAGTTAATCCCCCGGCTTCGGGGGGTCGGGCTTTACCGCATTCCAAGCCATTCTCATCGGATAATGCCAATCTTGATTCGACTTATCCAACTTGCAACCGCCGGGGGCCGTCGGCCCCCGGCGGTCCCTTGAATTGTGGACGCACTACTTCAATAGTTTTCGCAGAAAACCAGCTATCTCCAAGTTCGATTGGCGTTTCGCCCCTAACCACAGGTCATCCGAGGTTTTTGCAACAACCACCGGTTCGTTCCTAAAAACTGCCCATGGCTAGATCACTTGGTTTCGGGAAATTTGACTGAGGGGTGGGGGTATCCCCCCCCCTTGCTTTCACTACACCTTAGGGGCCAAGAACAATCCCCCCCAGCCATCCCCTGCGGGGTGGCTGCGAGATTGCACTTTAAGTTTGCCAAATTTTATCTCGTGGACCCATTATACAAAAGGTACGTTGTGTTACAACTGCTTTAAGTGACTCATTTCAAGGTCTTTTCAAGTCTCTTTCAACTTTCCTTCACAGTACTCCCCTCTTTCGGTGTGACACTAGTTATTAAGCCTTGGATGTGTGGCCACCCATCTTCCCATCACTACTCGCCCGCCCCTGGGTGGGCGACCCCCGCCCCCCGGCCGAGGCCGGGGGGCCTACGGGAAAGGGCCCGTCCGCTTTCGCTCGCCGCCACTTGCGGAATCTCGTTTGATTTTTTCTGTGCCCCCCCCTAAACACCCACTATGGGGTGGGGAGGGGTGGGGGGCCCGGTACTGGGATGTTTCGCTCCCCTGGCCCCCCCGCTGCGTTGCCGCGCAGGACATTAGGGCTTCAAAGTCTCTCCTCCGCCATTTCGGGGGGCTCCGTCCTCTTTAGTGCACCCTAGTTCTCCATTCGTCACTCTTTTTACTCAAACCTACGTTGCATTCCAACATTGATACGAAGGTTACTGCCTAGAAGGGACAGTCTTCGACTTCAGAGAAGTCTTCGACTTCCCAGAAGGGACATTACTCGTAATGTTGTAGGGGCAGGAGTTGAACCTGCATAACCGGGTCATGAGCCCGGCGACTTGCCGTTAGTCCACCCTACGGCGGGCACCCGCCCCCTAGCTGCCTTTTGGACCAGCTAGGCCCCCTAGCTAAAGCTAGGCCTTCCAGGGGAAGGCCTTGCCTTCGTGCCAACGGAGGGGAGGGCGGCGGTTCCGAAGGAACCGGCATGGGGCCCCTTCGGCTCGATAATCTTGATCATCATGATCCAAGCATTATTATAATGCTTGGATCTAGAACAGCCCCACTGTGGCCCAATGGGCCAGTTGTAACAGTAAATTGGGGGAGGCAATTGTGAACCCAATCACATATAAACTAGCACCAATTAGCAAAGCCTTTCTTAAATTTATTCTATTCTCCCCCCTAAGCGTTTTTATGCCAATTAAAAGGGAAGAATCAGCTTGAAAGTAGATAATTTTTACTATTCTAACATAATAAACGCCAGCTATGACCGAGCAGACCACGGCTAAAACCGAGACTAAATAATATTGATTAACCACCCCCGGCAACAACACCAACCATTTACTTAAGAATCCAACTAAAGGGGGGATACCCGCAATCGAAAGGAGAGTTAGGGCCAATGTTATAGCCAAAGCCGGCTCTCTCCTGGAGAGGCCACTGAACTCCACTATTAAATTCCTAACCACCCCCAGGGCCAATATTATAGCAAAAATGCTAATAGACATTGTCACGTATAAAATCATATATACCAGGCTGGCTTGAATACTTTCAAAAGACCCAATCTCCATCCCCCAAAGTATAAACCCCATATGTCCTATCCCACTATAGGCTATTAGGCGTTTGATTTTTGTTTGGTTTAAAGCCCCAATGGCGCCCACGATCATTGAAAATATAGCACCAATCAATAATATGTTTATTGCCGGGCCAATTGAAACTAAAATAGAAAATATGGCTACCTTTGGCACAATCGCCAACAAAGCGGTGGTCGTGGTCGGCGCACCGTCATAAACGTCGGGGGCCCACATATGAAATGGGGCGGCCGACAGCTTAAACAACAGCGCCACTGTGATCAGTAGGCCTCCCATCGGGGGCATGGCACCCCCAGGGGCCTGACCGAGTACCAGATCGGTACAGGGCACGCTGGTCCCCCCCGTCAATCCGCACATCATGGCACATCCAAACAAGAACAGCCCCGAGGAAAGCGCCCCCAGCACAAAATATTTTAAGCCTGATTCGGCGCTATGGCCGGACCCCCTCTTTTGGGCGGCTAGTATAAATAAGGATAGGGTGGGCAGCTCAATGGCTAAATAGACAGAAAGCCAGTTACTAGACGACACCAAGAGGACGCCCCCCAATGCCACCATTAGGATTAAAATTGGAGTGTTGGCCCCCGCGGGTGTGGTGTGCCCCACCGCCCCTGTAGTAGTCATCTCCCTTTGGAGAGGGGGGTCGAGCATCATTAAAACTGCGGTGGCGCCGACAAGAACAAGTAATTCAGTCCCCTTCGCCCAACTGTTTATGGTCAATAGTCCGTTGTATCCCCCCAAAGGAATCTCGCCAAGTCCTTGACAGGTAAGTCAAGACTTGAAACCTTGTAAAAGCTCAATGGGGAAAAAAAGGCCGGCCCCCTCAGAAAAACTCCATCAGCTTGTAATTAATAACGTTAGAATTGAGATTTTTAGGGTCAAACCCTTGACACTATAAATTATTAAACCCAATGTGATTGTACTTAGAAATAAAGGCTCACTCATGTACATGCAATCGTCGCCCCTTCCCAGAAGGTATCGCCTTCTCCCAGAGGCCCCAGCTAGTCCAAAAGGCCTGTTCAAGACCTTTCCGGGGGTACGCTGGGGGGCCTAGCTGGGTCCCCTAGCTTGACTAGGGGCTCTACAAAGGCCTGTTCAAGGCCTTTACAGGGGGTACGCTAGGGGGCTTGGGGGTGGCCCCAAGGGGAGGTTCCCCTCCCCTCACTATGTTACGACTTGCTTAACTTCGTAGGGGCCCGTAACCGCCGGGGCCCGTGGGGGCGCGGCGGCGTCCGAACCATCATCCTAAGTTAAGGTGACGGGCGATTTGTGCTAACACCTAGACCATTTTCACCGGAACGCTATACTTTCCGATTACTATTAAATTCAACTTTCGGCCATCTTCCAATAGCCTACCGAACTCTCACTTTTGGGTTTCACCTCCCAGGTTTCCCATTGTATAAGAAAATGTAGCGCATATTATCCCCAAACATTGGGACCATAAGACCTGACTTCATCCGCGGCTAATCCTCGGGTTGGGTCCGTTTAAGGTTTCATACACGAACTGACGACGGCCATGCAATACCGGTCCATAAGGATTCCTTGGAATCCTCAAGGATTCAAGTTTGGGTAAGGTATCTCGCGGTTTATCGAATTAAACTACACGCTCCTCTAATCGAAACGGTGAACAGCCAAATTTTTTGAATTTTAATCTTGCGATCGTACTACTCAGGCGGGAGATTGCTGCCTTTCGGGGCTGCATTCGCATTTTCTCCATCGTTTACAGTGTGGACTACCAGGGTCTCTAATCCTGTTTGTTCCCCACACCCTCGTGTTTCAGCCCGTGACCCGGGGGGGCGCCCCAAGGGGCCCCCCCCTCCCGCCCCGCGGTAAATTGCTTCTGCTTTTGGGGTTCTATTTTCTATCCGCACATTCTACCGCTACAGAAAAATTCCATTTACCACCTTGGGAGGGGGTGGGGCAGTCGGCCTACACACCCTTTACGCCCCTTTGCTTATAAAGGCTTGGCCCCTAAGTCTAACCGCGTCTGCTGGCACTTAGTTGGACAGGCCAAGAGGGCGTGTGCTCTCTGTGTCATACTGCCGTACATTGCACAATATTCTCTACTGCTGCCTCGTCCTCAACGGACTTAATGAGCCTTCCCCTTGTTTCAGTGAAAGTGTGACTCCGGGTTGATTGTCGCGCATCTTCGGCAGGGTGGGTCTTTAATACCGCCCTCATACCTAATACGTCTCCGGCCCAGCCCCCGGCGAGGCCTGGGGTGGGGTAGCCGGGTTTCCTCACCTGTGCGCGGGCAAGCCCGCCCCATAGGGGGGGGCATGCACTAGCATGTATTAGAAGGTCCACTTGTCTTCTATTTTCCCCAAAACCAAAGGATTGCAAGGCCTTCTTCGAAGACTCGAACCGCCACCTCCGTAAAAGGTTACTGCCTAGAAGGGACAGTCTTCGATTTGGTCCTTGAACTCAAGACTTGAACTTCCACAAAGGTTAAAAGTCCCACCCCCCTAACGGACCCCTGTTGGTACGCTAGGGCGGGCGCCGCTATACCGGCCCCCCCTCAGCCATTTTACCTGGAACCGGATCGTGGCCCCCCTATAATCGCCCGCCCCCCCGTGGCGTGGGTGGCCCCGGAGGGGGGGGGATGGGCCCCCCCTGGGGGGGGCCAAGGACTAATGCAGGGCGACCGTGTCCCCCAAATAGATTGTGGTTAGTAAACAAAACACATAGGCCTGAATCACGGCCACTGCCATCTCCAATAAGGTTATAAACACCATGATTAACAGGGGGAACAAACTAAGGAAGGTCCCAGCGATTAACATATTAAACCCGAACCCGGCTAAAATGGCAAACAACAAATGGCCGGCCGAGAGATTGGCCGCCAAACGAACCCCCAAAGAGATGGCCCTAGAAACGTAACTTACAGTTTCTATTATTACTAACAGGGGGGCTAACCCCAAGGGAGCCCCATCTGGCATTAATATGCTGAGGAAATTCCATTTGAATTTCCAGAGCCCCCCCAAAGTCACACCTATCACAATAGAAAAGGATAGGCCCAACGTGACTACTATATGAACTGTGGGGGTAAACACATAGGGGAATAGGCCCAATACATTCAACAACACGATGAAGGTAAAAAGGGATATGATAAAGGGGAAATACTTCAACCCTTCCGCCCCTAAATTATCTTTAACTACACCATGGAAATGACTATAAATTGATTCCATAATCGACTGCCATCTATTGGGGATTAATTTAGTTCCCCTAAACAACAATAGGCCAACAACCACCGCTAATATCATCATCATGGATGAATTAGTAAGGGCGACTAAACTCACTATTTTAAATTGATCAAAATAAGCGGCACACATTTCCTATTCAAGCAACCGCCGGGGGTTGCGCAGCCACCGCCGCCCGCCCCTAGCTAAAGCTAGGGGGGGCGGCGTGCAAGTGACCGCAGGGGGGGTTCCCTCAAGGAACCCCCCCCGCGGGATTTCTTTGGAGCGGGGCTTTCGGGGGCGGATTAGTCTAGGTCTTTCCAAATTGCAACAACCTCTTTCTTCAATCCCAAGCCCCCAGAGGGTCCTTGGGTCGCCCAACCGCCCATTACAGATCTCCTTATGAGCCAATTTGTTTTAATAGTAGGTAAAATGGAAGCCACCAATAGGGAGAATAATAAAAACAAAGTTATCAGGGTCCATCTATATTGAGTTAAATAAGTGGCTGTATCTAATTGTGGCATCTTTCTTTTCAACCCCCGCCCGAAGGGGCGGCGGTTCCCACCCGGGGGAGGGGGGGGCCCCCCCCGGATTAGCCCCTAAGTCAATTGAGGGATTTGACCGCAATAGTCCCTTTTATTCGGTAATAGGCCACCAATATGGCCAAACCAATAGCGGACTCCGCCGCCGCAACCGTTAAAATCATAATTGTAAAGATTTGTTCAATCAAAATATCTATTACCACAGAGTTTATTAAAAATAAGAAAGAGGCGGCCAATAATATCAGTTCTATGGACATCAACATTATTATAAGGTGACCTCGGTTGAGGACAATGCCCAACACCCCCAATAATAACAGTAAAATTGCCACTATTATATAATTATAATACATTGGCGAGTCAAGGAATCGCCGCCGGAAGGCGGGGATAGGACAGCCTTCCCCTTCCCCCCCAGCTTAACTAGGGCCTGTTCAAGACCTTTACAGGGGGTACGCTAAGGGAGGGCAGGGGTGCCTATTGCGGCCCCGCCCCCCTTGCGGGGGTGGGCCCATAGACGAAGGGTAGCTCATTATAGGTGTGGGGTTGAGGGGGAGAAGGCTGCACCCACTCTAGGGAAGCCCAACTAGCCCCGCTGTTCTCAATCCAACTAATAAATTTCACCTCCCTAGCATAGGCATCATAAACTATAAACACAAACCACAGCACCCCAACAATGGATATGGTTGACCCCAGGGAGCACACCAGGTTCCAACCAGCAAAACTATCTACAAAATCGGAGTAACGCCTAGGTAAGCCTGCTAGGCCCAAGAAGTGTTGGGGGAAAAAGGTTAAATTCACCCCGATAAACATTAACCAGAAGTGGATTTTCCCATAAACTTCATTATAGCAATAGCCTGTGATTTTCCCAAACCAATAATAAAACCCGCCAAAAATGGCAAAAATGGCCCCCATGGATAATACATAGTGGAAATGGGCAACCACATAGTATGTGTCGTGGAGAACCACATCTAAAGAACTATTGGCCAAGATTACCCCGGTCAACCCCCCTACGGTAAATAAGAAAACAAACCCTATCGCCCATAGCATGGGGGTGTCCAATCTGAGGGCGCCGCCATAAATAGTGGCCAACCAGCTAAACACCTTAATCCCGGTTGGAACGGCGATTATCAGGGTGGCGGCAGTGAAATAGGCTCTGGTATCTATGTCCATCCCTACTGTAAACATGTGGTGCAATATTGTATAACCACTCTTGCCCCCCGCGTGGGTGGCGAGCGCGCTATACTCCCAGCATCTCTCTTGAAAAAGATGCTGGGCTCTACCCCCCCCCCTTACGGGGGAGGATCGGACTATATCTTCACCTCTAGTGATTTCCCACTTTAGACTTGGTGCCCGCCCTAGCTTGGCTAGGGAGAGCGGAGGTTGCACTTTAATCAACACATATGTTGGATATGTTTTACCCCCCTTAGGGGATACCTGGCTAAATATTTGCTTCACCGGATGCAAGTGTAAGCTAAATATTGATACTGCCCCCGGGGATTGTTCGACAAAGAGACTCGCCCCGGCAGCAATTTGTTTATTAAATCTAAAACATACCTCTCCTTTTGTGTAACGACAATGCCCCCCGCGGCGGCCAATCGGCTCCCGGGGGGTGGCGAGGCCCCGAGGGCCACGTGAAAGCCTCCGGCTCCCTCCACAAACCCCGCCAATCAACTGTTGTTGGGAGCCATGGCGCCTGGGCCCAGATACACAATGTGGGTGCCATATTTATGATTAACAAATTTAATAACTTCCATCAATTGGAGGTTATATTTTAAAGTTATTAGCCTTCCATTAATTAAATTAATAAACTTCAATATCTTGTTGACCTCATCCCCCTTGGGGGACAACACCCAATCGCAATCTCGGGGCCCCCCTCCTACGAGGGCCCCCATGCCTACGGCCCCCTTAAACCTATGAAGGGTCCGGGGGCACCCAGCGGGGCTGCCCAAGCTAGCTCTGACCCCCTCGCCTACTAACGCTAGAGTCCCCCCGGCCTCAAAGAGGCCGACGGCCCACCATACTGGTTCCATTGGGAACCGCCGCCCTTCGGGCCTAGCTGGGCCAAAGGTCTGTTCAAGACCTTTCAGGGGGTACGCTGGGGGGGGCCCTGCACCAAAGTCCAGGGACCGTGGGTCACTAACGTAACCCGCAGCCGCAAGTCTAAGACTGTCCCTTTTAGGAAGTCGAAGACTTCTCTGAAGTCCGGGAATCCTCGCCCCGAAGGGGCGAGGGTTGCTTAAATCACTAGGGGCCCGACGTGTAGTCTCTGCGACCCCCGGGCTCCCCCCCCCACAAGGGGGGGGTGGGGCCCGGTTGTCTGCGGGTTGACCCCCCACTAACTTTTTTACTGCGCCCCCGCGAGCGGCGGCGCTAGTAGTTACTGGGCCCCACCCCCCAGGGGGGGTAGGGGCGTTCCCGCATACAGTCGGGTAATAGCACGGCAGGTCGCCCCGCCGGCCGCCCATCTCCAAGCCCACACAATAAAGCCCAATACCCCAATAGATAACATTGCATAGACCATGCCCAAGTATCCAAAAATTTGTTTTTTAGCAGAAAAGGTGGGAATTATTTGGGAGATCATCCCAAAACCGGGCAATATTAGGATATAAACCTCCGGATGGCCAAAAAACCAAAAGAGATGTTGAAACAGAATCGGGTCCCCCCCTCCGGCGGGGTCAAAGAAGGTAGTGTTAAAATTCCTATCTGTCAACAGCATGGTTATGCCCCCGGCCAATACGGGCAAAGACAGCAACAATAAGAAGGCGGTGATTAAGATAGACCACACAAATAGCGGCAGTCTGTCCATTGTCACACCCGGGGCCCTCATATTAAATATAGTGGTGATAAAATTCATAGCTCCTAAGATGGAAGAGACCCCGGCCAAGTGGAGGCTAAATATGGCCATGTCCACGGCCCCCCCCGAATGCGCTTGAATGCCCGCGAGGGGCGGATACACCGTCCAACCTGTCCCAGCCCCCTGTTCAACAAAGGCGGAGCCCAACAATAGTATTAGGGCGGGGGGCAAGAGCCAGAAACTAATGTTATTTAGTCGCGGGAAGGCCATATCTGGTGCACCGATATATAACGGCACCAACCAATTTCCAAACCCCCCTATCATCACCGGCATCACCAAGAAAAAGATCATAACAAAGGCATGCGCAGTCACGATTACATTATAAAGATGGTCGTCCCCCAACATAGTTCCGGGGGCGGAAAGTTCTAACCTTATCAACATACTGAAAGCTGTTCCTATCATACCGGCCCCAACACCAAACACTAGATATAATGTGCCGATATCTTTATGATTAGTGGAAAACACCCAACGGCTTAAATATGCACTTACTAAGTTCAATTGCATTCTAATACGGGCAATCGCCGCCCTTCGGGCGGCGGCTCCTTGCAACGGAGGGTAGGGGTGCCTATAAGCGCCCCCGCCCCCTATAAGGGACAGTCTTAGATAACCGTCGGTTCCGCAAGGCTGTGCCTTATAGACTGGAGCAACCGGGGCCCTAAGACCCCCACCAATATATACAAATATACAAAAACAACCACACTACATCTACAAAGTGCCAATACCAACTTGAAGCTTCAAATCCAAAATGGTGATGGCGAGTAAATTGATGGGATACTAATCTGGCTAAACAGACGGCCAAAAAAGTAGTCCCTATTATAACATGGAGACCATGGAACCCCGTGGCCACAAAAAAAGTAGACCCATAAACTGAATCCGAAATGGCAAAGGGGGCCTCATAGTATTCCATTGCTTGTAGCCCGGTAAAGATTAGCCCTAAAACCACGGTGGCGGTGAGCCCCCGGATGGCCTCTCCCCTTCGGCCGCTGATTATGGCGTGGTGCGCCCAGGTTACGGTGGCGCCCGAGCTTAGTAACACCGCAGTGTTTAATAGGGGTACCGAAAAGGGATTCAACGGGTCAATGCCCTGGGGCGGCCAGACGGCACCGAGTTCAATCGTGGGTGACAGGCTGCTGTGGAAGAAAGCCCAAAAAAAGGAAAAGAAGAAAAGAACCTCGGAGACTATAAATAGAAGCATCCCATACTTTAACCCCTGTTTAACCATTAGGGTGTGGTGGCCTTGAAAAGTGGCCTCCCGGATCACATCCCTCCACCAAACTATCATGGTAAATACAATTGTTATTAATCCCATATACATGACCCAGGGTTGACTATAATGAAAATACATGACACTGCCTATAGTAACAAAAAGAGCTCCGCAAGATCCTATGTAAGGCCATGGACTGGGGTCTACTAAATGATAGGGATGATAAACGGTAGATTTCATTTTTACTTATTCTCTATTTTTGGGTTGTGGGGGGGGGCTCCGCCCCGGGGGGGCTTTTAGGAGGGACAGCCTCCAGCCTAGACTGTAGCAACCCTCCCCCTTCCCCCCTAGCGAGGCTAGGCATCGCCTTCTGGCCTCCCGCAGAGGCGGGGGGGCGGGTGAGGGTTGCTCGAGGCACGGAGACTTATGTCTCCGTCCTTGAGGGTCGGCCGCTGGGCGCCCGATTCGGGAGTGCCACCAACGGCTCTTAGCCGGCCCCCTAAGAACCGTCGCCCCGAAGGGGCGAGGGTAGGGTCCTCACGGACCCCACCGACGGTCCCTTGACGGGCCCCCATTTTCAACCTTATCTTAGGGAAGGGTTCCCCCCCCGAAGGGGGGCATCGCCACCCATTCCCCCCTAGCGTACCCCCTGTAAAGGCCTTTACAGAGGCCCTCGTTAAGCTGGGGGGCCCAAGCTAGGGGGCCTAGCGGAGGCTAGGGGAAGGGCGAGGGTTCATTGCAGCCGCCGCCCCTTCGGGGCGTGGGTTGCTTGTCAACCAATTTTCAAAATGACCCAAAAGGGGAGTTATAACTAAAAAGTAAGAAAAATAAAAAATTGAAGCTAGTTGCCCAATTATTATAAAGGGTTCCTCGACAGGTTGTGACCCAATCCAAGTAAGAAGTAAAAAGTCGGCCGCAAAAAACCAAAAGGCGAGTCGCGCCAAGGGCCGGAAGGTCAAGCCTCGAAATCGGCTACTATGGAGCCATGGCATTAAAAATAATATCAAAAAACTAGAGAACATGGCCACAACCCCCCCTAACTTATTGGGAATTGAACGCAATATGGCATAAGCGAATAAAAAGTACCACTCTGGTTGAATATGGACAGGAGTTACCAAGGGGTTGGCCTGGATGAAATTTTCCGGGTCCCCTAACAAATTGGGGGTGATGTACACAATAGCACCCAATATCACCGCCAATACGACTATACCATATCAATCCTTAGAGGTATAATAAACATGGAAGGAGACTTTATCGACGTCAGACTTAACCCCGATAGGATTATTAGACCCCTCAACATGTAAACATATCAAGTGGACCAGGGCCAAAGCCGCTAGAACAAAGGGGAATAGGTAATGGAGACTGTAGAACCGATTAAGTGTGGCGTTAGAAACACTAAATCCCCCCCAAACCCATTGGACAATATCTGTCCCAATATAAGGGATGGCTGACAATAAGTTAGTAATTACCGTGGCGCCCCAGAAAGACATTTGGCCCCAAGGTAAAACGTATCCGATAAAAGCTGTGGCCATCATCAATACATATATTACAACACCAACATTTCAAACCGCAGTTCGTGAATAGCTCCCAAAATACAATCCCCTACCTATATGGAGATAGACGCATAGGAAAAACATGGAAGCCCCATTGGCATGTAAGTACCTTAGTAAAAATCCATAATTAACATCGCGCATAATGTGGCCCACGGAGGCGAAGGCCAAACTTACATCGGCGCAATAGTGCATTGACAGAAAAATCCCTGTTAATATTTGTATGACCAGGCATAGCCCCAACAAAGAACCGAAGTTCCACATATAAGAAATATTGGAGGGGCTTGGCAAATCAATAATTAAACCATTTACAATAGATAGGATGGGGTTCTCTTTCCTTAGTTGCATGGGGGGGCCCCCAGAATTGAACTGGGGGGCCTCAAGGCCTTCTTCGAAGACTCGAATCGCCGCCCGAGGCGGGGATAGGACAGCCGTTCCCCCCTGTAGGGGAGCGGCTGTCCCATCTTCATCGAAGATTCCAAGGAACCTTCATCGAAGATTGCAAGTGCTTTAGCACTACTGGTAGTAACTGGAGGGGAACCGTGGGTTGCAAGGCTCCAAGGGATCGGGGGGGCTAACTCGCCCCCCCGGGCAGGGTTACGCGCCCTCGGGGGCGCGGCTGGTTTGAAGGAAGATATCTTGTTTCTTGGCAGTGGCCCCTATCTCCTCCCCTATTTCTTGAGTTAATACTATGGCCCCAATCATGGCCACCAGTAATATAAAACTGGCTAGAATAAATAAATAGTAGTAATCGGTATATAACAGCCGCCCAATGGCTTCGATATTGTGGCACTTTATTAAAAACCAAGGGTTGGCCAGATTCCAATTTCCCCCCAGTTCACTAGCGTAACCGGAGGTCGCAGCCCCAAAGGGGCCCGCCAGAGCAGAGTGGCCACCCATTATGAGCCAACTGGAGGCAATTTCCGAAAAGAAAAGTGTCCCAATGGCCAACCCAACGGGGACATAGTTTGTCATGTCTGTCTCGCCCCCCAACCGGTAGGCGGGGGGGAAATCAGTTAAATTTAACATCATAATAACAAACAAAAAAAGAATAGCAATAGCGCCCACATAAACGATTAAAAACATTAAGGCGATAAAATCTACCCCCAATAAAATAAAGAGGGCCGAAGAACTTGTAAAAGCAACTACCAACCAAAAAACTGAGTGGACCGGGTTAAGCGCCGATATGACCATTATTCCAGAAGCGATCGCCCCAAATGACAATGTGTAGAAGCAAGCCCAAGTCATCGCCATTCAAACCACCGGAGGGCCTCCTCCTAGAAGGGCGGAGCCCCCCTAGGCCCCCCCAGGACTAAACATTATGGCATTTTTAACAGGCCCTATAATCACAGAGGGCAGTATCCCTAGGAAAAAAATTAGAATAACTAAGGGGGCCATGGCCAAAGCCTCACGCCTGTTCAAGTCCCTGGGGAAGAGGTGATAATTGGAAGCATCCCCAAAACAAATTCGGTTATACAAATAAAGAGAATACGCGGCCGACAAAACCATGCCCGATGCGGCCAAAACCCCAATCACCAGACTATACTCAAAGGCGGCTAACAGGGAAAAAAATTCCCCCACAAAATTACAACTTAAAGGGATGGCCATATTGGTTAGTGTCAATACCAACATCATGGTCGCAAAAATGGGCATTGTAATAGTAATCCCCCGGTAATACTTTATAAGACGAGTGTGGTGACGCTCATATAAAAAAGTGACCGCAATAAAGAGGGAGGAGCTAACAATGCCATGGGCCAACATTAAAAACACGGCCGCCACCAAGCCCTCTATTGTATGGGTGAATAGGCCCAAAGTAACCAGGCCCATGTGTGCCACGGAAGAATAAGCAATTAGTCGCTTAAAATCTACTTGCCGACAAGTTGTCAGGCTCCCATATACGATCGCTATCCCACTCAACGTTATTATTAGGGGGGCAAAATATTCAGAGGCGGCGGGTAAAAGGGGCCAAGAAAACCTCAAAAACCCATAACCTCCCAATTTTAATAGTACCCCCGCCAGTATGACCGAACCCGAGACGGGGGCCTCAACATGGGCCTGAGGCAACCAAATATGGAAGGGCACCTTAGGGATTTTTACCGCCAAACTGAGAAAAAACCCAGCAAATATCCACTTTTGGGTTGACTCGGGTAGTTTAATATTTAATAATGTCTGGTAATCTGTTGTGCCGGCGAGATCATACAGTTGAAAGATCCCCAAGAGCATAAACACCGACCCTATTAAAGTATAAAAGAAGAAATAATAGGAAGCTCGCACTTTTTCTTCCCTAGAGCCCCAGATGCCAATCAAAAGGAACATGGGAATTAATATCCCCTCAAACAAAATATAAAATAACAATAGGTCAAGTGCGGAAAAAACCCCCATCAATAAAATCTCCAAAAATAGCAAGCACAACAAAAATTCTTTCAATAAATATTTAATAGAATTTCAACTTATTAAAATGCAAATGGGAATTAACAATGCAGTTAAAATAAAAAAAAACAAGGATATCCCGTCCACCGCTAAAACGATCGGCCCCCATTGGAAATTTAAAGCCGGAGAAACTACCCACTCTGTTTGGTTCATGGTTTGAAACTGGCCCCCCGAATCAAAGGCCCCCCATAAAATCAAAGTGGCAGCTAAAGTTGCCAAGGACCACTCTAGGGCGGCTCTTTTTAGTCGAGCGTCGTTGTCTGATGGAATTCTTATCACGCTAATTATCCCTAAAATAAGTAAAAGAAAAATTAAGCCCAGCCAATTCTTGGGAGAAACCATAATCAAGTCTAGACTTCTTTGTAGTCAATCTTCCGCCCGCCCTAGCGTTAGTAGGCTAGGCCTCCCCCGCCTGAAGGCGGGGGAGGGATGGGCGACATTGCCACCAATCCCAGAAAGCATCCAATGAGTACCCATTGACTTGAGCCTTCTGGCCTCGCCCCGAAGGGGCGAGGGAGGAGGATAAATCAAAATAACCGCCGGGGGTTGCATTTATGATCTACCCCCCCCTCTATATTCTATAATGCCCGCCATAGCCATGGTGGCCCTCGTGAGAGGGGGGCCCCGCGGGGCCCCCGCGGGCTTAGGGGGGTTGAACCATTCAACCTTTAGTTCAACCTAACGGTACTATAAGCCAGAAGGCGATGCCTTCTGGGAAGGGGAACCTTTCCCTAAGATAAGGTTACAGAGTTACCTACCCAAATGGGCGGTTGCAGAGTAACCGCCACCCGTTCCCCCCTAGCTGGTCCCCCTAGCTTGACTAGGGCCTCTGTAAAGGTAGCTAGGGGGCCTCGCATACCCCCTGTAAAGGTCTTAAACGGGGGGCAGCTAGGGGGGTGGAGGTTTTCAAGGCTAGAAGGCACAGCCGCCTAGCGTACCAACAGGGGGCAGCTAGGGGACTGTCCCTTCTAGGAACTGGACTGTAGGGATAGCACCCAATTTATATATTTATTTAAAGAAACCGCCTCCACCACTATGGGCATAAAAGAATGGTTGGCGCCACAAATTTCAGAGCATTGGCCATAAAAAGTGCCGGGCCTTTTTACAAAGAAACTAGTTTGGTTCAATCTGCCTGGAACAGCATCCATCTTTATGGCCAAAGAGGGGACTGCAAATGAATGCAAAACGTCCGCCCCGGTAACTAACACTCTAATATGTGTGTTAATAGGAACGACAAGCCGATTGTCCACCTCTAACAATCTAAAATCACCAGTGTTTAAATCCGAAGTGGGGACCATATAGGAGTCAAACTCTAATGTCTCCGCCCGATAGTCTGAGTATTCATAGGACCAGTACCATTGATGGCCTATCGCCTTAATGGTCAAAGCGGGGTCCATTATCTCATCCATTAAATATAATAACTTTAAAGAGGGGAAGGCTAGGAAAACTAATAGAATTGCCGGGATTATGGTTCAAATTATTTCTAATAAGGTCCCGTCAACTAAATATCTGTGATAAGATTTGCCACCCAAAGCCTTAACGATTAACCATAACACCGTTGTAATAATAATGACCAATAGAAACATGATCTGATCATGAAAAAAGATTATTTCTTCCATCACCGGGTGGGCAGCATCTTGAAAGCCTAATTGCCAAGGCTCCGGCAGGTCTCTCTCCCCAAAGGGGATAGTGCTAAGTAATAGGCGGCTTAATGTTGTCATTTTCTAGGGGGGGGGCCCATGCCCCAATTCGCGGGACCCCTTGGCTGTGGTGCCGCCGCTGGGGACATGCAGGGGGGGCGGGGCTTGAACCCACACTTTTAGCTTTGAAGGCCAACGGTCTACCTTAACCTACCCCCCCCATGCAACGACCCCCCCACGGGGGATGAGGGGGGGGTCGAAAATTAGTAAAGGGGCCAGACGGTTCCCCAAATAAACACCGCGGCACCAATTAATATTATTAGGGCATAATTAAAAACTAAACCGGATTGTAAATTGCTAATCCCTTGAGTTAATTGGACCATTCGGTCTGATATTCCCTTGGGGCCGACCAATTCCAACACCCCCTTATCTAGGGCTCGGTACGAGATTAGATGGCCAAATCCCCACACATTTCTTACCAAGAAATAGTTAATAATGTAATTGAACTGCCAAGCAGAATATAAAAAAGCATAACTGGCCAAACTAATGGCCGGGGTTGGCACACTAAAGGCGCGGGTGGAGCAATGATAAAGCACAAAAGCCGAGGTTGCCCCTAAGAAGCTAAAAATTACAGGCAGCAATTTGATAGAAATAGGGATAATGGGGGGGAGTGTGGCCTGAAATGACCAAAGTATCTCTTTGGTTAAATAGCCTACGAAAATACTCCCCAAAGCCAACAGTACTAGGGGCAAAGTTAAGTTCCAAGAGCCCTCATGAGCCTGCATAAAAACTTCTTTCTTTGAGCTTGTATCGGCAATAAAGGTCAAATAGATTAATCGAATTGAGTAAAAAGCCGTCAATAGTGCGGAAAAGACCACCAACCAATGGGCAAAGGCTAAATAATATTGATCGTAAGCTAGCTCCAAAATTAGATCTTTAGAATAAAAGCCCGTTAAATAAGGGAAGCCCATTAAAGAGAGGGAACCAATGGCCATCATAGTGTAAGTAAAGGGGGTGGATTTTATTAGTCCCCCCATTTTCCTCATGTCTTGTTCATCGGCCATGGCATGGATGACAGACCCGGCACTTAAAAACAGCAAAGCCTTAAAAAAGGCGTGGTTCATTAAGTGAAATAAACTTATGGAGTAATGGGAAATCCCACAGGCCACCACCATGTACCCCAATTGACTACAGGTCGAATAAGCAATTACTTTTTTTAGGTCATTTTGAACCAACCCGATCGTAGCAGTAAAAAACGCGGTCATGGACCCCACGACGGTCACTACCATCAGAGCTAATGGCGCTTGTTCCAACAGGGGGGCGGACCGAATTAATAAAAAAACACCCGCCGTAACCATGGTTGCGGCGTGAATTAGGGCGGATACCGGGGTTGGTATGATAATTGGCCGAAAGCCCCTCCCCCGGGTGGGGGGGGGCGGCGGCGGGACACCCCACCGCTTCGGCACGCCGCCACTCCCGTGGCGGATGGGACTTTATCTTCCACTTTACAACTTGCCTACCTTGCGACCCCCCGTTCTCCCCTCGCGTACCCCCTGTAAGGCCTTAAACAGGCCTTTGCAGAGCCCCTAGTCAAGCTAAGGGGCCCCGGCTGGTACGTTAGGAGGATGGGAGAAGGGTCTTACCGGACCCCTCCTTCGTAGAAGGTTGCGCTCCTATAAGGGACAGTCTACTCCCACTCTAGGCCGCCCTTTATTCACTCATAGATTAGGCCGAGGGTGAGAATGACCAAAAACACTGCCATGGTTCAAAACCCAAAAGGAGAAATTTGATTATATATTATGCTCCAAGGGAAAAGGAAAGAAATTTCCAAATCAAAAATTAAAAACAAAATTCCAATTAAGAAAAACCGGACCGAAAAGGGGCGCCCGGGGGCCCCGAAGGCATCAAACCCACATTCGTAAGCGGAGACTTTCTCCCGGTCCGGCTGCTTCACCCCTAAAACATAAGAAGCGCCGGAAATAATGGCGGAAAGAATTACACTAAAAATTAATAAAACTAAAATCCCATAAAACTCCGTGTACATTCTCAAGGGAATGTCTCGACATTCCCAAGGGAATGGCTCGACATTCTCAAGGGAATGGTTCCCTTTAAATAGAAACCATTCCCGGGGGAATGCTTGACCGAAAAGGGCAACCATTCTGCCGTTGGGGCGCCCCCACCTATGATTTAACACCAACTGGGGGGTAGGCCATTAAAACCCAGTAAAACGCCGGCAACTAAAATAACCAAAGCCAAACTTAGAGGCAGATAAGATTTCCATAATAGCGCCATCAATTGATCATACCGCATTCTAGGAAAGGAGGCCCTTATTCAAATAAACAATAAAATTATAAAGGCGGTTTTTATACCAAACCATCAAGCCCCCCCTTTTAAAAACATGATTGGTGAGAGCCATCCCCCCAAAAACAATATAGTTGTCATACAACTCATTAATATAATGTGAGCATATTCGGCAAGAAAAAACAAAGCAAAGGACATCGAGGCGTACTCGACATTATATCCGGACACCAACTCTGATTCCCCCTCTGTCAAATCAAAGGGGGCCCGATTTGTTTCGGCTAACGCGGAAGCAAAAAACATCATAGCGGCGGGAAAAAGAGGGAAAAAAAATCAAACACTATTTCCTTGAGCTAGTACTATCTCGGTTATATTTAAGGAGCCCACGCACAAAATGACAGTAATGATTATTAACCCGATAGAAACTTCATAACTAACCATTTGGGCCGCAGCCCGAATAGCTCCTAAAAAAGCATATTTAGAATTACTAGACCACCCGGACATTAGTATGGCATAAACGCTTATGGAGGAGATAGCCAATGAATACAAGATTCCTATCTTTAAATCACTTATTAAAACCCCCCTTTCATAAGGAATAACCCCCCAAGCGATTAAGGCCAAGGTAAATGATAATATAGGGGCGGCTACGTATATAAAAAGATTCGCGTGGTGGGGGATCACCATCTCTTTAGCGAACAACTTTACACCATCAGCCAAAGGCTGTAATAGCCCATAAACCCCTACTACATTTGGTCCTTTTCTAGCTTGCATATACCCCAAAACTTTCCGTTCGGCTAAAGTTAAATAAGCCACTGCAACAAGTAATGGGACAACTATCACTAATATTTTTACAATTAGGTGGATTATTGTGACGACCATATAGGGGACAGCCGGACTTGAACCGGTCTCGCCTCTACTCACCCCCCTTTGGGGGGCGGCTTACTCGCAAGTGGTTTCCACATAAAGTCTCGGGGGTTCCAACAACGAAGGGTAAATCCTAACCTTCGGTTTTTGTTACCGGCTGATCAACCTCCTATTTCTTAGAGATCGGCCTTAAAGGAATCTTCCCCAACCTCCCCAGGTTAAGAAAGGATAAGGTTATCCTATCCCCGCCTTCCGGCGATGATTCGAGTCTTCGAAGAAGGCCTTGAGGTTTTCCCAGCATACAGTGGATTTATAATCATAACTAATTACTTAGACAAGACGGCCCAACGCTAACCTTCCATAGCATCCGGCAACCAAGTGTGCAACCCCAATTGTGCAGATTTACCAACTGCCCCGATAAACAAAAATAAACATATCAAGGT